ACCGACTCAAGATATGCTTATTGGACTCTATGTATTAACGAGCGGCACTCGTCGAGGTATTTGTGCAAACAGATATAATCCATGTAATCGAAAAAACTATAAAAATGCAAAATTTTACGAAACAAACTATAAGTATATGAAAGAACCCTTTTTTTGCAACTCCTATGATGCAATTGGAGCTTATCGGCAGAAAAAAATCAATTTAGATAGTCCTTTGTGGCTTCGGTGGCAATTAGATCAACGCGTTATTGCTTCAAGAGAAGTTCCTATCGAAGTGCACTATGAATCTTTTGGTAACTATCATGAGATTTATGCACACTATTTAATAGTAAGAAGTGTAAAAAAAGAAACTTTTTGTATATATATTCGAACCACAGCTGGTCATATTTCTTTTTATCGAGAAATCGAGGAAGCTATACAAGGTTTTTCTCAAGCCTGTTCATATGATACCTAATAATATGGATGGTATTAAAAAAAAGTCATTCTAGGATACCCGGGTGACTCTCCGATTCAACTCGGACCATAGTTCCTGACCTAAAATTCTACGCAAATCAAGATCGAGAAAAGGAAGTTTTGCAATCATTGACTCAAACTCATTGTCGAATCCCATTCAGCAGAATATGGAGGTACTTATGGCGGAACGGGCCAATCTGGTATTTCACAATAAAGTGATAGATGGAACTGCTATTAAACGACTTATTAGCCGATTAATAGATCACTTCGGGATGGCATATACATCACACATCCTAGATCAAGTAAAGACTCTGGGTTTCCAGCAAGCCACTGCTACATCCATTTCATTAGGAATTGATGATCTTTTAACGATACCTTCTAAGGGTTGGCTTGTTCAAGATGCTGAACAACAAAGTTTGATTTTGGAAAAACACCATCATTATGGAAATGTACATGCGGTAGAAAAATTACGCCAATCTATTGAGATATGGTATGCTACAAGTGAATATTTGCGCCAAGAAATGAATCCTAATTTTAGGATGACGGACCCTTTCAATCCAGTCCATATGATGTCTTTTTCGGGAGCTAGGGGAAATGCATCTCAAGTACATCAATTAGTAGGTATGAGAGGATTAATGTCGGATCCCCAAGGACAAATGATTGATTTACCTATTCAAAGCAATTTACGCGAAGGACTGTCTTTAACAGAATATATTATTTCTTGCTATGGAGCCCGCAAAGGAGTTGTAGATACTGCCGTACGCACATCAGATGCTGGATATCTTACGCGCCGACTTGTTGAAGTAGTTCAACATATTGTTGTACGTAGAACAGACTGTGGCACTATCCGAGGGATTTTTGTGAGTCCTCGAAATAAAAATCGGATGATGTCAGAAAGAATTTTTATCCAAACATTAATTGGTCGTGTCTTAGCAGACGATATATATATAGGTTCCCGATGTGTCGCCTTTCGAAATCAAGATCTTGGGATTGGACTTGTCAATCGATTCATAACCTTTGGAACACAATCAATATCTATTCGAACTCCCTTTACTTGTCGGAGTACATCTTGGATCTGTCGATTATGTTATGGTCGGAGTCCCACTCATGGTGACCTAGTTGAATTGGGAGAAGCTGTAGGTATTATTGCGGGTCAATCTATTGGCGAACCAGGGACTCAACTAACATTAAGAACTTTTCATACCGGCGGAGTGTTTACAGGAGGTACTGCCGAACATGTACGAGCCCCTTATAATGGAAAAATCAAATTCAATGAGGATTTGGTTCATCCTACACGTACACGTCACGGACACCCTGCCTTTCTATGTTATATAGACTTGTCTGTAATTATTGAGAGCGACGATATTATACATAGCGTGACTATTCCGCCAAAAAGTTTCCTTTTAGTTCAAAATGATCAATATGTGGAATCAGAACAAGTTATTGCTGAGATTCGCGAGGGAACATCCACTTTTCATTTTAAAGAGCGGGTTCGAAAATATATTTATTCTGGCTCAGAGGGCGAAATGCACTGGAGTACTGATGTATCCCATGCACCCGAATTTACATATAGTAATGTCCATCTCTTACCAAAAACAAGTCATTTATGGATATTATCTGGAGGTTCATGTGGATCTAGTCTAATTAATTTTTCGATCCATAAAGATCAAGATCAAATGAACATCCCCTTTCTTTCTGCCCAAAGAAAATCTATTTCTAGCCTCTCAGTGAATAATGATCAAGTGAGCCAAAAATTTGTCAGTTCAGATTTTTATGGTAAAAAAAAATCTGGGATTCCCGATTATTCCGAATTGAATGGAATCGTAGGTACTAGTCATTATAATTTCATATATTCTACTATTTTTCATGAGAACTCGGATTTATTAGCAAAAAGACGAAGAAATAGATTTCTCATTCCATTCCAATCGATTCAAGAGCAAGAGAAAGAATTCATACGGTATTCAGGTATCTCGATTGAAATACCCATAAATGGTATTTTCCGTAGAAATAGTATTTTTGCTTTTTTTGATGATCCTAGATACAGAAGAAAGAGTTCCGGAATTCTTAAATATGGGACTCTAAGGGCGGACTCAATCATCCAAAAAGAGGATATGATTGAGTATCGAGGAGGCCAAAAATTTAAGACAAAATACGAAATGAAAGTAGATCGCTTTTTTTTCATTCCCGAGGAAGTGCATATTTTACCCGAATCCTCCGCCATAATGGTACAGAACTATAGTATCATTGGAGTCAATACACGAATCACTTTAAATATACGAAGCCAAGTCGGCGGGTTGATCCGAGTGGAGAGAAAAAAAAAAAAGATTGAACTCAAAATATTTTCAGGGGATATCCATTTTCCGGACAAGACAGATAAGATATCCCGACACAGTGGCATCTTGATACCGCCCGGAAGGGGAAAAACAAACCCTAAAGAATCAAAAAAATTGAAAAATTGGATTTATGTCCAACGGATCACACCAACCAAGAAAAAGTTTTTTGTTTTGGTGCGGCCGGTGGGCACCTATGAGATAGCGGACAGTATAAATTTGGCAACACTCTTCCCACAAGATCTTTTTCGGGAAAAGGATAATATTCAACTTCGAGTTTTCAACTATATCCTTTATGGAAATGGCAAACCAACTCGAGGAATTTCTGACACAAGTATTCAATTGGTTCGAACTTGCTTAGTCTTGAATTGGGACCAAGACAAAAAAAATTCTTCCCTCGAGGAGGTCCGTGCTTTTTTTATTGAAGTAAGTACAAAGGGTTTGATTCGAGATTTCATAAGAATTGGCTTAGTCAAATCCCATATTTCGTATATAAGAAAAAGGAATAATCCGCCAGATTCGGGATTGATCTCTGCAGATCACATCAATCCCTTTTATTCGATTTCTCCCAAGGCTTTTATTCTTCAACAATCACTGAGACAAAATCACGGAACTGTTCGTATGTTCTTAAATAGCAATAAGGAATCCCAATCTTTGTTAATTTTATCATCCTCTAATTGTTTTAGAATAGGTCTATTTAATCATGTAAAATATCACAATGTGATAAACCAATCAATAAAAAAAAATCCTCTAATTACAATTAAAAATGCGTCGGGCCCCTTAGGAACAGCCATTCAAATTTCGAATTGGTACTCATTTTTGCCTTTACTAACTTATAATAAGATCGCGGCAATTAAATATTTGCAACTTAATAAGGTAAAATATATTTTTCAAGTAATTAACTCTTATTTAATCGATGAAAACGGAAGAATTTTTAATCTAGATCGATACAGTAACGGTGTTTTGAATCCACTCAAATTGAATTGGTATTTTCTTCATCAAAATTATCATCATAATTATTGTGAGGAAACGTCTACAATAATAAGTCTTGGACAGTTTTTTTGTGAAAATTTATGTATAGCCAAAAAAGACCCACACCTTAAATCGGGTCAAGTTTTAATTGTTCAAAGGGATTCTATAGTAATAAGATCCGCTAAGCCCTATTTGGCTACTCCGGGAGCAAAAGTTCACGGGCATTACAGAGAAATTCTTTACGAGGGGGATACATTAGTTACATTTATATATGAAAAATCGAGATCCGGCGATATAACACAAGGTCTTCCAAAAGTAGAACAAGTGTTAGAAGTCCGCTCGATTGATTCAATATCGCTGAATTTAGAAAAGCGGATTAAGGGTTGGAACAAGTGTATAACAAGAATTCTTGGAATTCCTTGGGGGTTCTTGATTGGTGCTGAGCTAACTATAGTGCAAAGTCGTATTTCTTTGGTTAATAAGATTCAAAAGGTTTATCGATCCCAGGGGGTGCAGATTCATAATAGGCATATCGAAATTATTGTACGTCAAATAACATCAAAAGTTTTGGTTTCAGAAGAGGGAATGTCTAATGTTTTTTTACCTGGAGAACTTATTGGATTGTTACGAGCAGAACGAACGGGGCGTGCTTTAGAAGAAGCAATCTGTTATCGAGCCATTTTATTAGGAATAACTCGAGCATCTTTGAATACTCAAAGTTTTATATCCGAAGCAAGTTTTCAAGAAACTGCTCGAGTTTTAGCAAAAGCTGCTCTTCGGGGTCGTATCGATTGGTTGAAAGGCCTGAAAGAAAATGTTGTTCTAGGGGGGATGATCCCCGCCGGGACCGGATTCAACAAAGGATTGGTGCATTGTTCGCGGCAACATACCAACACTCTTTTGGAAAAAAGAACAAAGAATTTATCTTTATTCGAGGGAGATATGAAAGATATTTTATTCTACCACAGGGAATTTTTTGACTCTTCTATATCAAAATCTGCCTTTTCTAGGATTTAATAAATCCTAATAGCAGATTTCTTTTTTGAATTTCATTTTTTGTTGTTTGCTGTAGTCATTTGCTTTGGTAATTTGTTAATACTAATTTTGGTAATTTGTTAAAACTAATAAAGATATTAATGAATAAAAAATAATGGCTCAGCTCATGCATAAATGGCCGTCCCCGGTACAAGAGAAGGTTCCATCGGAACAAAATTTTATTTTAGTTTGGGGGTACCCCCCTTTTTAAGTGTGAAAAGAAATGACAAAAAGATATTGGAACATCGATTTGGAAGAGATGATGAGAGCAGGAGTTCATTTTGGACATGGTACTAGGAAATGGAATCCTAGAATGGCACCTTATATTTCTGCAAAGCGTAAAGGTATTCATATTATAAATCTGACTAGAACTGCTCGTTTTTTATCAGAAGCTTGTGATTTAGTTTTTGATGCAGCAAGTAGGGGAAAACAATTCTTAATTGTTGGAACAAAAAATAAAGCAGCTGATTTAGTGTCGCGGGCTGCAATAAGGGCTCGATGTCATTATGTTAATAAAAAGTGGCTCGGCGGTATGTTAACAAATTGGTCCACTACAGAAAAAAGACTTCATAAATTTAGGGACTTGAGAACTGAACAAAAGACAGAGGGGTTCAACCGTCTTCCGAAAAGGGATGCAGCTGTGTTGAAGAGACAATTATCTCGTTTGGAAACATATCTAGGCGGGATTAAATATATGACAGGATTGCCTGATATTGTAATCATCATCGATCAGCAAGAAGAATATACGGCTCTGAGAGAGTGTATAACTTTGGGAATTCCAACGATTTCTTTAATCGATACAAATTGTAATCCCGATCTCGCGGATATTTCTATTCCAGCAAATGATGACGCTATAGCTTCAATTCGATTCATTCTTAACAAATTAGTATTCGCAATTTGTGAGGGCCGTTCTAGCTATATACAAAATTCTTGATTAATAATAAGATAAATAAATCAAATTTTTTGAGGGGGAGGGGCTCCCTGTATTTCGATTTCTAAAATCGGTTACTACTCCCGAATCGTACAAAAGAAAAAGAGATAAAAAAACAGGGGATATTGTGTGATTAGTTTAGTTGGTATCCAAAACGAAAATATAAAATTCAAATAAATAAATAAGTAAAAAAAAGGGGGGGTCTTGAATCAAAATAATTTAAAGTTCGTATTTCTGTCAGAGGGCAATATGAATGTTTTATCATGTTCCATCAACACACTAATAAAAGAAGGGTTATATGAGATATCTGGTGTAGAAGTAGGCCAACATTTCTATTGGCAAATAGGGGGGTTCCAAGTGCATGCGCAAGTCCTTATTACTTCTTGGGTTGTAATTGCTATCTTATTAGGTTCCGCAGTTCTAGCGGTTCGCAATCCACAAACCATTCCAACTGACGGCCAAAATTTCTTTGAATTTGTCCTTGAATTTATTCGAGACGTGAGTCAAACCCAGATTGGCGAAGAATACGGTCCATGGGTTCCCTTTATTGGAACCCTGTTTTTATTTATTTTTGTTTCTAACTGGTCAGGAGCCCTTTTACCGTGGAAAATTATCCAGTTACCTCAAGGGGAGTTAGCAGCACCAACGAATGATATAAATACGACGGTTGCTTTAGCTTTACTCACATCAGTAGCATATTTTTATGCGGGTCTTAGCAAAAAAGGATTAGGGTATTTCAGTAAATACATTCAACCAACTCCAATTCTTTTACCCATTAACATCTTAGAAGATTTTACAAAACCCCTATCACTTAGTTTTCGACTTTTCGGAAATATATTAGCCGATGAATTAGTAGTTGTTGTTCTTGTTTCTTTAGTACCTTTAGTGGTTCCTATCCCTGTCATGTTCCTTGGATTATTTACAAGCGGGATTCAAGCTCTTATTTTTGCCACTTTAGCTGCGGCTTATATAGGTGAATCTATGGAGGGTCATCATTAACTATAACTATTTTTTTTTCAAATATTCGTTTTTAGGTTAGCCCAATTATAGAATAGTTGGTTTACGTTATGTAAAAAACACTTGTATATGTGATATTTGATATTGACTAGGTATATATGAGTTAAAGATCTATATAATCTGCCCCACTACTTTTGTGAATTTTGATTTAGATAAGGATTCGATTAGAAGTTCGTCCTTTTTATCTGTGAATTGGCTGAAAAAAAAAAAAAACGATAAAAAAAAAAAGAACGAAGAATTCAAAGAGTGGATAGGAACTAATATCAAAGTAATTCTTATTATTCAATAATCTAATTATATTATTTCAATTCAAGTTTTGGGTTATTTTAGCTGGATGAATCTTAGTGATGACTTAATTCTAATTAAGTCCTAAATTGCTGGATGATTGTATCATTAACTATTTCTTTATTTTGGTGTGAGGAACTTATCATGAATCCACTGGTTTCTGCTGCTTCGGTTATTGCTGCTGGGTTGGCTGTTGGGCTTGCTTCTATTGGACCTGGAGTTGGTCAAGGTACAGCTGCGGGTCAAGCTGTCGAAGGTATCGCGAGACAACCTGAGGCAGAAGGAAAAATACGAGGTACGTTATTGCTTAGTTTGGCTTTTATGGAAGCTTTAACAATTTATGGCCTGGTTGTAGCATTAGCGCTTTTATTTGCGAATCCTTTTGTTTAATCTTTAATCCTAGAAATCAGAAAACTCTGAACTTTTTTTTGTAATTTTTTGAATTCTATCAAGATTTCACTCATCCAATTATTCGTT